AATGAATTGCCTGATAAAAGGATTATCTTGATAGGATAAATAATGTAATTATAATTACATTCATTAATATTATATTTAATAGAATTAAACTATTTCTAAAAGTATCAAAAACTTTTGTGCATCATACACCAAAATATAATAATTACAAAAAAAAAGATAAGCTAATTAAGCTACTGGGCTCATACCCCACTCATAAAGGTTTTAATCCTTTTCTTTTTAATCTTTAATAATTCATCAAAAATTATATTTTTTTTTATTTTAATAATAAGAACAATAATTACAATTTCAGCTAATTCATGATTAGGAGCTTGAATAGGACTAGAAATTAATTTATTATCATTTATCCCCCTAATAAATGATAATAACTTAATATCTAATGAATCTTCATTAAAATATTTCCTAACTCAAGCATTAGCTTCTTCTATTTTATTATTTTCAACTATTTTATTTATATATAAAAATAATTTTATATATTATAACAATAATAATAGAATTAATATAATAATTTTATCTTCTTTATTAATAAAAAGAGGAACAGCCCCCTTTCATTTTTGATTTCCTAATGTAATAGAAGGAATAAACTGAATTAATGCATTAATTTTAATAACCTGACAAAAAATTGGCCCTTTAATATTAATTTCTTATTTAATTATTAAACCTATATTATTTGTATGTATTGTACTTTCAGTTATCGTAGGTTCATTAGGAGGATTAAATCAAACTTCATTACGAAAATTAATAACATTTTCATCTATTAATCATTTAGGATGAATATTAATAAGAATATATTCTAATGAATCTTTATGAATTACTTATTTTGTATTTTATAGTTTCATATCATTTAATATAATTTTTTTATTTAATATATTTAAATTATATCATATTAATCAATTATTTTCATTATTTTTAATCAATAAAACTTTTAAATTTTCATTATTTTTAAATTTATTATCATTAGGAGGACTTCCTCCATTTATAGGATTTATTCCTAAATGAATAACAATTCAATATTTAACTTTCAATAACCAATTATTTATATTAACAGTAATAATTTTAATAACCTTAATTACTTTATATTTTTACTTACGATTATGCTATACAGCTTTTATATTAAATCATTATGAAAATAATTGAAATTTCAATATTTACTGAAATAATTTTTCAATAAATATTTATTTAATATTTTCATTTATTTCAACTTTCGGATTATTTATTATTAGATTTATTTATTATTTAATTTAAGATTTTAAGTTAAATAAACTAATAGCCTTCAAAGCTATAAATATAAGAATAATCTTTTAAGTCTTAATAATTAATTTATATTATTCCTTTAGAATTGCATTCTAATATCATTATTGACTATAAGACCAATTTATTTATTATTTAAAAATAAATTAATGATTAAAAAGAATAACTTCTTATAAATAGATTTACAATCTATTGCCTAATCTTCAGCCATTTAATCGCAACAATGGTTATTCTCAACTAATCATAAAGATATTGGTACATTATATTTTGTATTTGGAACATGAGCAGGAATAGTAGGAACTTCATTAAGAGTATTAATTCGAGCTGAATTAGGCCACCCTGGTGCTTTAATTGGTGATGATCAAATTTATAATGTTATTGTAACAGCTCATGCTTTTGTAATAATTTTTTTTATAGTTATACCTATTATAATTGGAGGATTTGGTAATTGATTAGTTCCTTTAATATTAGGGGCTCCCGATATAGCATTCCCTCGAATAAATAATATAAGTTTTTGACTATTACCTCCTTCTTTAACTTTATTATTAGTAAGAAGTATAGTAGAAAATGGGGCTGGAACTGGTTGAACAGTTTACCCTCCATTATCAAGTAATATTGCTCATGGAGGAGCCTCAGTTGACTTAGCAATTTTTTCTTTACATTTATCTGGTATATCTTCAATTTTAGGAGCAGTAAATTTTATTACAACTGTAATTAATATGCGTTCTACAGGAATTACTTATGATCGAATACCTTTATTTGTATGATCAGTTGCTATTACAGCTCTTTTACTTTTATTATCATTACCAGTATTAGCTGGGGCTATTACTATATTATTAACAGATCGAAATTTAAATACATCTTTTTTTGACCCAGCAGGAGGAGGAGACCCTATTTTATATCAACATTTATTTTGATTCTTTGGTCATCCTGAAGTATACATTTTAATTTTACCTGGGTTCGGAATAATTTCACATATTATTAGTCAAGAATGTGGAAAAAAAGAAACCTTTGGATCATTAGGAATAATTTATGCTATATTAGCAATTGGTTTATTAGGATTTATTGTATGAGCACATCATATATTTACCGTCGGGATAGACGTTGATACACGAGCATATTTTACATCAGCTACAATAATTATTGCTATTCCAACTGGAATTAAAATTTTTAGTTGATTAGCTACATTACATGGAACACAATTAGTTTATTCTCCTGCAATTATTTGAGCATTAGGATTTGTTTTCTTATTTACAGTTGGAGGATTAACAGGAGTTATTCTAGCTAATTCATCTATTGATATTATTTTACATGATACATATTATGTTGTTGCTCATTTTCATTATGTATTATCAATAGGAGCTGTATTTGCAATTATAGCCGGATTTGTTCACTGATATCCACTATTTACAGGATTAATACTAAATAATAAATGATTAAAAACTCAATTCTTAATTATATTTATTGGAGTAAATTTAACATTTTTCCCTCAACACTTCTTAGGATTAGCAGGTATACCTCGACGATATTCTGATTACCCTGACGCATATACAGCATGAAATATTGTATCAACAATTGGTTCAACAATTTCATTAATTGCAATTATTTTTTTTATAATTATTATTTGAAAAAGAATAATTAAACAACGACAAATTATTTACCCTATACAATTAAATTCTTCAATTGAATGATACCAAAATATTCCTCCAGCAGAACATAGTTATTCAGAATTACCACTACTATCAAACTTCTAATATGGCAGATTAGTGCAATGGATTTAAGCTCCATATATAAAGTATTTTACTTTTTTTAGAAAAAATGTCAACATGAGCAAACTTAGGTTTACAAGATAGAGCTTCTCCTCTTATAGAACAATTAACATTTTTTCATGATCATGCATTATTAATTCTTATTATAATTACTGTAATAGTAGGATATATAATAATTATATTATTTTTTAATAATTATAGAAACCGATATTTACTACATGGTCAAACTATTGAAATTATTTGAACAATTCTTCCTGCTTTTATTTTATTATTTATTGCATTCCCATCACTTCGATTATTATATTTATTAGATGAAATTAATGAACCGTCTATTACCTTAAAATCAATTGGTCATCAATGATATTGAAGTTATGAATATTCAGATTTTTTAAATATTGAATTTGATTCATACATAATTCCAACTAATGAATTAAAACCAGACGGATTTCGATTATTAGACGTAGATAATCGAATTATTTTACCTATAAATTCTCAAATTCGAATTTTAGTAACATCTGCAGATGTTATTCATTCATGAACAATCCCATCATTAGGTGTAAAAATTGATGGAACACCTGGACGATTAAATCAAACAAATTTTTTAATTAATCAACCAGGATTATTTTTTGGTCAATGTTCAGAAATTTGTGGTGCAAATCATAGTTTTATACCTATTGTAATTGAAAGCATCCCAATAAATTTCTTTATTAAATGAATTTCTAATATAAATTAATATCATTAAATGACTGAAAGCAAGTACTGGTCTCTTAAACCATGTTATAGTAATCTAGCANAAAAAAAAAAAAAAAAAAAAAAAAAAAAAAAAAAAAAAAAAAAAAAAAAAAAAAAAAAAAAAAAAAAATTAGTTAAATAGATAACATTAGTATGTCAAACTAAAATTATTAAATTGTTAATATTTTTTAATTCCACAAATAGCTCCTATTAGTTGATTAAGTTTATTTTTATTATTTTCATTAATTTTTATTTTATTTAATATAATAAATTATTTTATTTATTTACCTTCAATACCAAAATCTAAAATTTCAAATAAAATTGTTACAAAATCTATAACTTGAAAATGATAACTAATTTATTTTCTGTTTTTGACCCTTCTTCTAGTATTTTTAACATTTCATTAAATTGATTAAGAACTTTTATTGGTTTATTAATAATTCCATCAATATACTGATTTATGCCTTCACGATACCATATTATTTGAAATAATATTTTAATAACTTTACATAAAGAATTCAAAACTTTACTTGGTAACCCTAATCAAAAAGGAACAACATTAATTTTTATTTCATTATTTAGAATAATTTTATTCAATAATTTTATAGGACTATTCCCCTATATTTTTACAAGTACAAGCCACTTAGTTTTAACATTAGCTTTAGCTTTACCTTTATGATTAGCTTTTATAATTTATGGGTGATTAAATCATACACAACATATATTTGCTCATTTAGTTCCTCAAGGAACTCCTCCTGTATTAATACCTTTTATAGTTTGTATTGAAACAATTAGAAATATTATTCGACCTGGAACTTTAGCAGTACGATTAACAGCTAATATAATTGCTGGACATTTACTTTTAACATTATTAGGAAATACCGGCCCATCATTATCATATATAATTGTTGTTATTTTACTTATTACTCAAATTTTATTATTAGTTTTAGAATCAGCTGTTGCTATAATTCAATCATATGTATTTGCTGTATTAAGAACTCTTTATTCTAGAGAAGTTATTTAATAAAAATGTCAACACACTCAAATCATCCTTTTCATTTAGTAGATTATAGCCCATGACCATTAACAAGAGCAATTGGTATTATAACAATAGTATCAGGATTAGTTAAATGATTTCATCAATATGATAATTCATTATTAATTTTAGGTACAATAATTACAATTTTAACAGTTTATCAATGATGACGAGATGTTTCTCGAGAAGGAGCTTTTCAAGGTCTTCATACTCTTATAGTAACAACAGGGTTACGATGAGGTATAATTTTATTTATTATTTCTGAAATTATATTTTTTTCATCATTTTTTTGAGCATTTTTTCATAGAAGTTTATCTCCCGCTATTGAATTAGGAGCTATTTGACCCCCAATAGGAATTGAGCCCTTTAACCCATTTCAAATTCCATTATTAAATACAACTATTTTATTAGCATCAGGAATTACTGTAACTTGAGCACATCATAGTTTAATGGAAGGAAATTTTTCTCAAACAACTCAAGGATTATTTTTTACAGTTTTATTAGGTATTTATTTTTCTATTTTACAAGCTTATGAATATATTGAAGCCCCATTTACAATTGCTGATGCAGTTTATGGGTCTACTTTTTATATAGCAACAGGATTCCATGGAATTCATGTTTTAATTGGAACTACATTTTTATTAATTTGTTTAATTCGACACTTAAATAATCATTTTTCAAAAAATCATCATTTTGGATTTGAAGCAGCTGCATGATACTGACATTTTGTAGATATTGTTTGATTATTCCTTTATGTATCAATTTATTGATGAGGGGGATAACTTAATTTATATAGTATAAAAGTATATATGACTTCCAATCATAAGGTTTATTAATTTAATAATATAAATAATTTTTTCTATTACCTTAATAACTTTAATTATTATAATATTATCAATTGTAGTAATAATACTTGCTACTATTTTATCTAAAAAAAGATATGCAGATCGAGAAAAAAGTTCTCCTTTTGAATGTGGATTTGATCCAATATCTTCTTCTCGAATACCTTTTTCCTTAAAATTTTTTTTAATTACAATTATTTTTTTAATTTTTGATGTAGAAATTGCTTTAATTTTACCAATAATTTTAATTATAAACTATTCAAATTTATTTTATTGAACTATTACATCTACAATTTTTATTTTAATTTTATTACTAGGATTATATCATGAATGAAATCAAGGAATACTAAATTGATCAAACTAGGGTTATAGTTAATATAATATAACATTTGATTTGCATTCAAAAATAATTGAAATTTCAATTTACCTTGAATATGAAGCGATAAATTGCAATTAGTTTCGACCTAATTTTAGGTAATTTCTACCCTTATTCTATTCTAATATTATATTAATTGAAACCAAAATAGAGGTATATCACTGTTAATGATAAAAATGAATAATTAATTTCCAATTAAAGAAATATGAAGATCAAATAAAAGCTGCTAACTTTTTATTTTAATGGTTAAATTCCATTTATATTTCTATATTTATATAGTTTAATAAAAACCTTACATTTTCATTGTAAAAATAAAATATTTAATTTTTATAAATATTTACTAATAAAAATTATCTAATGACAATATTTAAAGATTTAAATAATCTCCCTAACATCTTCAATGTTATACTCTAAAATATAAGCTATTTAAATATAAAATCAAAAATAATGATAAAACCATAATCCACAACACAAAAATTAATAAATAAATTTTTAAATTATTATTTTGAATAATATAATTAAATTGAGAATAATTAACTAAATGTTTGTACAAATTTTGACTTCCTATAAATTCTGATCATCCTTGATCAAAATTATTAACTACAGTTATTCCTAACTTTAATGAATAATTAATAATTCCATAAGTAGAAATATAAGGTATAAATCATATAGAACCAACAAATATACTTAAATAATAGTTATTTAAAGATTTATTAATAAAAAATAATGAAATTTTAGATATCAAATAACCTATTAATCCCCCTATAATACATACAAATAAAGTCATAAATTTTAAATAATATGGTAAACAAATTGTATAAGGAGTTAAAAAAATTAATCAACTTAATATTCTCCCTCCAACAATTCTTATAATTATTAAACCAAATATCCCCCTTAATATAATTCATCCTTCATCATTTAACACATTTAATGTTCTACAATTTAAATCCCCAGTTATAGAATAATAAACTAATCGTAACGAATAACAAACTGTTAATCCAGTAGAAAAAAAAAATAAAAAATAGATAAATAAATTTACTATTCTTAAAGAAACAACTTCTAAAATTAAGTCTTTTGAATAAAACCCCGCTAAAAAAGGTATTCCACATAAAGCTAAATTTGCTACATTAAAACAAGAAGACGTTAAAGGTATATAAATTCTTAGCCCTCCTATTAAACGTAAGTCTTGAGAATTATTTATATTATGAATAATAGCCCCCGCACATATAAAAAGTAATGCCTTAAATAAAGCATGAGTTAACAAATGAAAAAAAGCTAATTTTTCATAACCTATTGATAAAATTATTATTATTAAACCTAATTGACTTAAAGTAGACAAAGCAATAATTTTCTTTAAATCAAATTCAAAATTAGCCCCCAATCCAGATATAAATATAGTTAATCCGGCTAATAATAGTAATAGCTGAGATATAAAAGTATTAACTAATAATAAATTAAAACGAATTAATAAATAAACTCCTGCTGTTACTAAAGTTGAAGAATGAACTAAAGCTGAAACAGGCGTAGGGGCTGCTATAGCAGCAGGTAACCAAGAACTAAAAGGAATTTGAGCTCTTTTAGTTATAGCAGCTAATATAACTAAACACCCAATAATTATTATTTCTATATCATTTTTTATAAATTCTAAATAATAAATATAATTTCATCTTCCATAATTTAATATTCAAGCAATTGCTATTAATAAAGCTACATCTCCAATTCGATTTAATAACGCAGTTAATATTCCCGCATTAAAAGACTTTACATTTTGAAAATAAATAACTAAACAATAAGAAACTAAACCTAATCCATCCCACCCTAATAAAATTCTTACTAAATTAGGACTAATAATTAATATTATTATTGAAAAAACAAATAATAAAACTAATATAATAAATCGATTAATATTAATATCAGCTCTTATATATTCTTTTCTATAATAAATTACTAAAGAAGAAATAAATAAAACAAAAGATATAAATATTAAGCTTATTCAATCAAATAAAAATGTTATTACAATTCTTATAGAATTTATTGAAACAACTTCTCATTCAAAAAAAAAAATTAGTTCATTTAAAATAAAATATAATGAAAATATAAATAAAGTAATTCTAATACAAAAAAGAAAAAAAAAATTAATAATACAAATTGATAAATACTTCACAATTTAAAATGAATAAATTCATATCATCGACACCACAAATCAATATTTTTATTAAACTATTTAAATTATTATAATCATAATAAACTTATTTCAGATTTTAAAATTAATAAATTTAAAGGAAATCAATGTAAAAATAATAATAAATATTCACGATTTAACCCCCCTCTAAATGAATAAACACCAGAATATAATTTACCATGTTGTCTATATGCATATAAATATAAAGTATAAGCAGCTCTAAAAAATGATAAAAAAATTAATGAAATTATTGTAATTCACGATCAACTCACAATTCTATTTAATAAAGAAATTTCCCCTAACAAATTTAATGTAGGAGGAGCTGCTATATTAGCAGAACATAATAAAAATCATCATAAAGTTATTGAAGGCATAAAATTTAATAGCCCCTTATTAATTAATAATCTTCGTCTTCCTAATCGTTCATATCTAATATTTGCTAAACAAAATAACCCAGATGAACATAATCCATGAGCAATTATTAAAGTATAAGAACCAGAAATTCCTCAATAAGTTATAGTTATTAATCCTCTTAATACAATTCCTATATGAGCAACTGACGAATAAGCAATTAAAGCCTTTAAATCTGTTTGACGTAAACAAATTAAACTTACTAAAACACCCCCAATTAATCTAATTCTAATAAATCAATAATTATATTTTATTCCTAAAAACTGTAAAAAATAAAAAACTCGTAATAACCCATACCCCCCTAACTTTAATATAATTCCAGCTAAAATTATTGATCCAGAAACAGGGGCTTCAACATGAGCCTTAGGTAATCATAAATGAACTAAAAATATAGGTATTTTTACTAAAAAAGGTAAAATTATAAATAGATACATTATAAAATAATGAAAATCAAAATTATTTATTAAATAAAAATTTATTGTATTTAATTTATTGTATAAAAAAAAAACAATAATTAATATAGGCAATGAAACTAACAATGTATAAAATAATAAATATATACCAGCTTGTAATCGTTCAGGTTGATACCCTCAACCTAAAATTAAAAATAATGTAGGAATTAAACTACTTTCAAAAAATAAATAAAATATAAATAAATTTATTCTTATAAAAGTTAAAACTAATAATAACAATAAAATTATAACATTTAATAAAAATAAATTTTTATAGTTATTATATTTATTAATTAAATCACTAGCCATAAACATTAAAGTACAAATTCAAAAACTTAATAAAACTATTCCATATGACAATAAATCTATTCCTAAAAAATAAGAAATCCCTACTCAATAATTTCTATAAAAATTTATAAAAATTAAAATAAATCTAATAATAAATAAAAAATTCTGAACCATTCAAAATATATTTTTTATAAAACAAAAAAAAAATATAAAAATTAATATAAATAAAATTTTTAACATTGTAAAATACTAAATGATTGAAAATAATCATTACCATATGTACGAATTATTGATACTAAAATTGATAGCCCTAAAACTCCTTCACAAACACTAAAAGTTAAAAATACTATACTAAAATAATTTTCGTAATTTATTATATTTAAATAAATAAATAATATATAAAACAATGATAATACAATATATTCTAAACTTAATAATATTGACAATAAATGCTTTCGATTAGAAATAAATCTAAACACTCCTATAATTATCAAAAAAAAAGGTAATCCTCAATTAATAAATATTATCATTAGTTTTAATAGTTTAACAAAAACATTGGTCTTGTAAATCAAAAATAAGAATAAATTCTTTTTAAACTTCAAGAAAAAAGAAATCTCTTTATCATTAATCTCCAAAATTAATATTTTAAATTAAACTATTTCTTGAAATTATACAATTATCACTATATAGATTAACCTTAATTTTTAGATTTATTTTTTTACAAATAAATCACCCCTTAAGTATAGGATTAATATTACTAATTCAAACAGTAATAGTATCTTGTATTACAGGGTTAATAACTAAAAGATTCTGATTTTCCTATATTTTATTTTTAATTATAGTTGGAGGAATATTAGTATTATTTATTTATATAACATCATTAGCTTCAAATGAAATATTTACTTTATCAATAAAAATAACGATTATTTTCATTATTTCATTAATAACTTTAATAACTATTATTTTTTTTATAGATAAAACTTTAATAACATTTAATTCAATAAATAATGAAATAAATTCAATTTCTAATTTAAATTCTTATATTTCAGAAAATTCTCTTAATTTAATTAAATTATATAACTATCCAACAAATATAATTACAATCTTATTAATTAATTATCTACTAATTACAATAATTGCCTCTATTAAAATTACAAAATTATTTTATGGTCCTATTCGATCTATATAATAAACTAATGAATAAACCAATACGAACCTCTCACCCTATTTTTAAAATTATAAATAATGCATTAGTAGATTTACCTTCTCCATCAAATATTTCTATTTGATGAAATTTTGGATCATTACTAGGACTATGTTTAATAATTCAAATTTTAACAGGATTATTTTTAGCAATACATTACACCGCAGATATTAATATAGCTTTTAATAGAGTTGACCATATTTGTCGAAATGTAAATTATGGTTGATTATTACGAACATTACATGCAAATGGTGCATCATTTTTCTTTATTTGTATTTATTTACATATTGGACGAGGAATATATTATGGATCATATCTATTTACACCTACTTGATTAAGTGGAGTAATTATTTTATTCTTAGTAATAGCAACAGCTTTTATAGGATATGTTCTTCCATGAGGACAAATATCTTTTTGAGGAGCAACAGTTATTACTAACTTATTATCAGCAATTCCATATTTAGGAACAGATTTAGTACAATGAATTTGAGGAGGATTTTCAGTTGACAACCCCACTCTTTCACGATTTTTTACATTTCACTTTATTTTACCTTTTATTGTATTAGCAATAGTAATAATTCATTTATTATTCTTACATCAAACAGGATCAAATAATCCAATTGGATTAAATTCAAATCTTGATAAAATTCCATTTCATCCTTACTTTAGATATAAGGATATTGTAGGATTTATTATTTTATTAATATTATTAACTATATTAACATTATGAAATCCTTATTTACTAGGAGACCCTGACAATTTTATTCCAGCTAATCCATTAGTTACACCAGCACATATTCAACCAGAATGATATTTTTTATTTGCTTATGCTATTTTACGATCTATTCCTAATAAATTAGGAGGAGTAATCGCTTTAGTAATATCAATTGCTATTCTAATAATTATACCATTTTATAATTTAATAAAATTTCGAGGTATTGAATTCTATCCTATTAATCAAATTTTATTTTGATATATAGTAACAATTGTAATTTTATTAACATGAATCGGAGCTCGCCCAGTAGAAAACCCATTTGTTATTATTGGTCAAATTTTAACAGTCCTTTATTTTTTATATTATCTTGTAAATCCTTTAATTTCAAAATGATGAGATAATTTACTAAATTAATAATAAAGTTAATGAGCTTGAATAAGCATATGTTTTGAAAACATAATATAGAGACTAAAATTTTCTATTAACTTTACTATAAAAAATTATATAAATTAAATATATAAATAAATTTTCAATCCTACATAAAATAATAAATAATTTAAAGAAAAAGGCAAAAAACTTTTTCAAGCTAAATATATTAATTTATCATAACGAAATCGTGGTAAAGTTCCCCGAACTCAAATAAATATAAATGAAATAAACATTAACTTAATATAAAAAAAAAAATTAAATACATCTCCTCCTAAAAAAATTAATGAAAATAATATTCTTATAAATAAAATTCTTGCATATTCAGATAAAAAAATTAATGCAAATCCACCTCTTCTATATTCAACATTAAACCCAGAAACTAATTCTGATTCCCCTTCAGCAAAATCAAAAGGAGTTCGATTAGTTTCAGCTAAAGAAATTGTTAATCAAATAAATACTAAAGGATATAATATAAAAAAAAATCATAAATATTTCTGATAATAATAAAAATTTAATATATTATAATTATTAATTAAAAAAATAAAAGATAATAAAATTAAAGCTAATCTAACTTCATAAGAAATTGTCTGAGCTACTGATCGTAAACTTCCTAATAAAGCATAATTAGAATTTGATGATCAACCAGCAATTATAACTGTATAAACACCTAAACTTGTACAACATATAAAAAATAATAAACCTAAATTAAAAGAAAATAATTTAATAAAAAAAGGTATACACATTCATAATAATAACGATAAAAATAATGAAAAAACAGGAGAAAAATAATATGAAATATAATTAGATAATAAAGGATAAGTTTGTTCCTTTGTAAATAATTTAATTGCATCACAAAAAGGTTGAGGAATTCCTATCAATCCTACTTTATTAGGCCCTTTACGAATCTGAATATATCCTAAAACCTTTCGTTCTAATAAAGTTAAAAAAGCAACACTTACTAAAACACAAATAATTAATATTAAACTTATAATTAAAAAAAGAATAATTTCTATATAAAACAAGTACTATTTGTAATATAAATTACATTTATAAATTCTAAATTTATTACATTTATCTGCCAAAATAGCTTTTATTCTTAAATTATTTATATTCTTATTAACAAAAAAATATTATTATTTATATATTCAATCCTTTCGTACTAAAATATATTAATTTTATTAAAGATAGAAACCAACCTGGCTTACGCCGGTTTGAACTCAGATCATGTAAGATTTTAAAAGTCGAACAGACTTTAAATTTAAACGGCTACACCTAAAATTATTTCTTAATCCAACATCGAGGTCGCAATCTTTTTTATCGATATGAACTCTCCAAAAAAATTACGCTGTTATCCCTAGAGTAACTTAAATTTTTAATCATTAAAAATGGATCATTTATTCATAAATCAATGATTTAAATTTTAAAAGTTATTTAAATTTTAATATCACCCCAATAAAATATATATTATTTATTATAATTAAATTAATCTATAAAATTAAAATAATATATATATAAAGATTCATAGGGTCTTCTCGTCTTTTAAATTCATTTTAGCTTTTTAACTAAAAAATAAAATTCTATTATAAATTTAAATGAAACAGTTAATATTTCGTCCAACCATTCATTCCAGCCTTCAATTAAAAGACTAATGATTATGCTACCTTTGCACAGTTAATATACTGCGGCCATTTAAAAATTTCAGTGGGCAGGTCAGACTTTAAATTAATTACTAAAAGACATGTTTTTGTTAAACAGGCGAACATTATTTTTGCCGAATTCTTTACATAAACTTTTCAATACAAAATATACTTTTACAAAAAATTATATACTAATTATATCATTATTACTTTATTTTTTATATTAAAATAAATATTTTAATAAAAAATTTAAAATTTAATAAATAATTTATTAAAAAAAATTAATTTATAACAAACTTAATAAAAATTGATACTTTTAAACATATTAAATTTTAAATATTATTTATTATTTATAAAATTTTATTTTATAGCTTATCCCATAAAATATTAAACTTCAAAAATTATTTAATTAAAATAAATAATTAAAATAAATTTTGAATATTAAATTAAATTTATTTCTTAAAAAACTAGATACCTTTAAAAACGAATAACATTTCATTTCTAATAAATTATTAAATATAATTTTATCACATTAACATTTTTAACTTATTAAATCTTTTAAAATCGAGAAAAATATTATAAATATTTTTTATTTAATATACTCTGATACACAAGATACAATAAATTAAATTTTCTTTTTAAATAAAAATTTTTCATTTATATTTCAATTTTATTTCACAATACTAATAAACTATTATTAAAATTATTTTTTCTTTATACAATACTTAAACATTTAAATTTTATTATTATTTTAAATACTTTATATTTTTTTAAAAAAAAATTAATAAATAAATATTAATCAATTTATATTGATTTGCACAAAAATCCTTTCAATGTAAATGAAATACTTTACTAAATAAGCTTTAAATTGATTCTAGATACACTTTCCAGTACATCTACTATGTTACGACTTATCTTATTTTAATAACAAGAGCGACGGGCGATATGTACATATTTTAGAGCTAAAATCAAATTATTAATCTTTATAATTTTACTATCAAATCCAATTTCATTAAATTTTTCATATTTAAATCCACATAAATAAATTTTATTGTAACTCATTTATACTTAAAAATAAACTACACCTTGATTTGATATTAATTTTTATATAAATTATAGAAAATTATTATTCTTATAAAATATTCTAATAACAACGATATATAAATTGAATTACAATTTTAAGTAAGGTACATCGCGGATTATCGATTACAAAACAAGTTCCTCTGAATAGACTAAAATACCGCCAAATTTTTTAAGTTTCAAGAATATATCTAATACTACTCAAATAAAATTCATATTTATTTTAAATAATAGGGTATCTAATCCTAGTTTTTATTTAAAATTTTATAGCTTCAATTAATTTTTTATTAAAAAATTTAATTAATTTAAAATTTCACCTAATAAATTAATTTTTATTTTTAACAAAATTTAATTTAACTTCTATTAATAAAATTTACTTATATTATTTGTATAACCGCAACTGCTGGCACAAATTTTGTCAATATTAATTAATATTTCTATTTTTAAATTTCTTTAATTAATAATATTAATTATTGCAAATAATTAAAACATATTTACTTTTTAAATAAATATAAAATCACACAAAAATTTACATATAATATAAATTAAAAATAAATTTTTAAGCTAAAATAAAACTTTTAAAAATTAATTATAAATTTTAAAATTTTTTTAGTAAAATTATAAATATTTATTATAATAACTAAAATTAATATTATTAAAAATAAATATAATAAATAAATAAAATTCAATTAAATAATTAATTTAAGTAATCAACTTATGTATTTATACATAATAAAATTAATATATATATATATATATATAATATATATATATATATATATGTATAAATTAATAAATCCCCTAATTTATTTATTTATTTTATATAGATAAATATTTTTTTAAAAATAAATTATTATTAAAATAATCTATTTTATATAAATAACTTTAACTAATTATAAAAAAAATAAAAAATACTTTTTTTTATAAATAATTTTAATTAATTATAAAAATATAAAAAACTAATAAATAATATATAAATATTAACAATTTAATAATTTTAGGTTGGTACTAATGTTATCTATTTAACTAATTTTTTTTTTTTTTTTTTTTTTAAAAAAAAATTTTTTATCAGTTATAAATTATATAATGAAAATTTTAAATTAAATTTAAAAAATATATTAGTCAATATATCATTTTTAAATTTAATTTAAAATTTTTATAAATATAATAATTATTTATATATTATATATATAAAAATTTAATAAAAAGATTAAAATTATCTTTTTTTTTTATATAATTTACTAATTTTAATTATTTAAATTACCTATTTAATTGTTTTTTTTTCATAATACATATATATATATATATAATCTATATCAATAATAAATCAATTTAATATTAATTATAAATTAATTAATATCTCTAAAAAAACCCCCAATTTATATAAATAATAGATTAGTTTATAGATATCAATAATCTATATTTTAATAGATTAATAAGAGTATAATTATATATATATTATAATATATATATATATATATATATATTTATATATATATATATTAAAATTGAATTAAATATTAAAAATTAATTTTTATATAAATTTTTTATCAGTTATAAATTATATAATGAAAATTTTAAATTAAATTTAAAAAATATATTAGTCAATATATTATTTTTAAATTTAATTTAAAATTTTTATAAATATAATAATTATTTATATATTATATATATAAAACTTTAATAAAAAGATTAAAATTATATATATATATATATGTATGTATGTGTATATATAAATATATATACATTATTTATGCTCATATTTTTATACTAATTTTAATTACTTAAATTATTATTTATAATTTTACTAAAAAAAAATTTTTTTTTTTTTTTTTATTATAAAT